AGATTCACATCTCTTACAACCTACACAGTCCTCTGTTCTTGGAGCAGGAGCAATTTGCTTAGCTTTACATCCGTCCCAAGGTATCATTTCCAATACATCTGTGGGGCAGGCTCGTACACATTGAGTACACCCTATACATGTATCATAAATCTTTACTGAATGTGACATTGGATCTATCAATTTTTTGAACGTTATCAATTTTCGATCTGGTAAAATCAGTAGTAACTGAATCATATATTGTAGACACCAGACGAATCAGTGGTTTACCAGAATTTTTTTTAATTGAATAATCAATCTACTTCTGGATCTGGTCATGAGAATGAGAGAGGTCCAAGATACTTTGATTTATTACGTTTCAGCAAACATGGTCATACGAGTTATACACGGCACGCTAATTCTAATTGGTAAATATTCTATATATCTGTCTTTATTTATATCATTACGACTATTTATTCAACAAATTCGATTGATTGATACGAGTTGATTTTCTGTTACGATAGATCGACGAAACAATAGCTGGCCCAATAGCTGCTTCAGCGGCTGCAATAGCTATAACAAAAATCGAGAAAATGTCTCCTTTTAATTGTCGACTATCAAATAAATCAGAAAATGTTACGAGATTTAGATTAACCGCATTCAGTATAAGCTCAAGACACATAAGTGCTCTAACCATGTTTCGGCTTGTGATCAATCCATAAATACCGATAGAAAATAAATAGGCACTCAAAATAAGTACATGCTCGGTCATCATTGACCAACTCCTCATCAATTGAGATTGATTTCAATATGAACAACAATACAATTTAACCGATTTGATTGACTAGAATATAACAAGTACGGAAAAAAGGAAGGTATTAGTAATGGATCGAACTCAAACCCATTCAATTTAATATATGAACAATAGAATATCAAAATGGAACTGAAGGGGGATTGATGTCATAATAATAACACAGAACAAAACACGGCCTTATTTATTTTATTTGATTTTTTATTTCTAATTCTAAGTATTTATTACTGACGAGCCATAGCAATTGCACCTATCAAAGCAACTAAAAGAATTATAGAAATGAGTTCAAATGGAAGATAAAAATCTGTTGATAAATGAATTCCAATTTGTTGAACGTTACTTGTCAGGTCCTGCTCTATAATCTGGTTTGATCTTGTAGTCCAAATAATCCCGTACCATGATGTATCTGAGATAGTAGTAATTAGTGAAAAAAGAATACTTGTACAAACCAGTGAAGTAACTCCATCTCCAACTGTCCAAAGATATAAATCCTTGTAATATTCTGAACCATTCATGAACATAACAGCAAATACGATTAAGACATTTACGGCTCCCACGTAAATAAGGAGCTGTGCAGCAGCTACAAAATAGGAGTTAGATGGAATATGGAATAAGGATATACAAACAAGAACCAATCCTAATGAAAAGGCAGAATAAATTGGATTGGTAAGTAATACTACCCCTAGGCCTCCTAATATAAGACCTAATCCTAGAAATACTAAAAGAATATCATGTATTGATCCAGGTAAATCCATTATGTGTAAAATAAGAGATAAATAAGTTGAAATATTTCATTTTCATGACCTTACTGACCGGACCAGGAAAAAAGAGGTTACCCTATCTTTCTTTTTTTTTTTTTCTTGTATATGCCTAATTGAATTGAATCTTAATGTGGTGTGGATTGATGTAGATACAGTTATTGGACCAATCCCGCTTTTGTATCCGAAAGAGTAGTTGAAATTTGATATTTCGAAATCATCACGGATATATGAATCTATTCTAAATCCAAATCAAGCCGTGATTCTCACCAATCAATAGTTATGTTTTGTAGTTACTAACCAACCAAAATGAAAGAAACTTCGCTTCTTTAGATCAAAACGGAATCTTAGTAATTGGTAATTGTTCTTGAATCAAGGGGGTTATCCGTGGCTATTTTTATTTGAGTCGAATTCATAATTGTTCGAATTGTGTAATCGCCAATTACTGACATTGGTAACCGACCCAAAGCAATTTGATTATAATTCAATTCGTGACGATTGTAAGTAGAAAGTTCATATTCTTCAGTCATTGATAAACAGTTTGTTGGACAATACTCGACGCAGTTACCACAAAATATACAGATTCCGAAATCAATACTATAATTAAGCAATCGTTTCTTTCTAATATCTGTTTCCAATCTCCAATCAACAACGGGTAGATCTATGGGGCATACACGAACACATACTTCACAAGCAATGCATTTATCAAATTCAAAGTGGATTCGACCGCGGAAACGCTCTGATGTGATCGATTTTTCATAAGGATATTGAATAGTTACAGGTAAACGATTCGCGTGGGATAAGGTAATCATGAAACTTTGACCAATGTACCTCGCAGCTCGTACTGTTTGTTGACCATAATTCATGAACCCGGTCACCATAGGGAACATATCGTGGATATCCATGAATAAATTGATGTTTATTTCTCTTGCTTGAGAGAGGTTATGAATCTAGA